TTAAAAAACATCATAAGAAAAAAAGGAATAAGAATCTTTGGTGAACAGAAGAAAAATAAAGATTCTTTCGATACAAGACGACACAAGAAAAAACCTTTTCTTGTGTCGTCTTGGAATACTTTCTAGAAAGAGGTTTTTCCTTTCATTTTCCCCGTCCTTGCCTTGTATTCTATTCCTTTGTATGTGTATGCTTCTTTTCTATTATTCTATTATTAGAAAGAGTATAAAAGTAATGAGTTTCATACATCCTGCAAAAGAAAAAAAAGAGTAAAAATAAACAAACAAAGAAAAGGCTTATAGAACATACATCATTCTATTGATTGACAAGAATTTTGCACTTTTACTAACTTTATTTTAAGGAATCTCTATATCTAGAAATTCATTTCGTACAACTGAACCTTTTCAAACTGTTTCTTTTTAAGAACCAAAAATATTTGTGCCAAAATCACAGATGCCAAGAAGAACAGAAGGCCTTGGACTCGTAATGGATCTTGAAGCACTATTTCTGCGTCTCCCTGACCAAAACCTCCTACATTTGGATTACTTGTTAATGGTTGATCAAGCTTGATGGATTCACCTTCTGAAACAAGAAGTTCCGGTCCTGGAGGTATAGTATCAACCACTTGACGTCCATCTGATGCATCAACTACGGATATTTCATATCCCCCCTTTTCTTTACGTACTATTCTGTTTACTATACCGGCTGATGTAGCATTATAAACTGTATTATTACTCTTGCTACCATCAGGATAAATCTGACCCCTCCCTCTGTTCCCACCGACATATATGGGATATTTTAAGAAGTGAACGTCTTTTTTCGTAGTAGGGTCGGGGGAAAGAATAGGAAAGATGATTTCACTATATTTCTGACCGGGAACAGGACCTATCACAAGAATATTTCTTTGATTAGGCCGATAAAACTGAAAAGAAAGATTGCCCATCTTTTCTTTCATTTCGGGAGAAATACGATCGGGGGGGGCTAATTCGAAGCCCTCGGGTAAAATAAGAATAGCTCCTACATTCAAAGTTCCCTTTTTACCATTAGCAAGAACTTGTTTCAGTTGCATATCATAAGGAATTCGAACAACTGCTTCAAATACAGTATCTGGAAGTACAGCTTGCGGAACTTCAATATCCACGGGCTTATTAGCTAAATGGCAATTGGCACATACAATTCGCCCAGTTGCTTCTCGTGGATTTTCATAACCCTGCTGCGCAAAAATGGGATATGCATTTGAAATAGATGTTCGAGTTATTACATATATCATGATCGATACATAAAAGGATCGAGTCATCTGTTCTTTTACCCAAGAAAAAGTCTTTCTATTTTGCATGGTCCAATCATTGATCCCGGAATTTCTACAATAAATTCGATAGGTAGCTAGTAGAATTCCCTATCCACAAGTTTGCTATTGTATTGATTGTACTGAAATAATTGTACTGATAGAATATAGTATGAATACCTTGAATTCAAAAGTTGAAAAAGTAGAAGTATAAAGAATAAGTAAGATTTCAAATGATTTTTTTATACACGAAGAAAGATTTTTGATTTGATTGATATCAAGATCAAGAGATCTAATGAATTCTTCATTCATTCATTGAATGATAAATTACTACAAGCGAAGGAGATACACGATTTAAAAAATGGAATATCCAATATTTCACAATTGTATCTAGAATCACTGGAAAAGTGGAAACAAGACCAGATAGAATCTGATCATTCTCAGCCAATCCAAAATCGTTGTAGATTGAACCAATCATTAGTTCCCAACCATGGGTTGAGTGAAATCCGATCCATAAATCAGTAACTAAAAGAATTGAAAAAGCTTTTATTGTGTCACTTAAGTTATAAAGAAATTCCTGAATCCAAGAATTCAGAAAGAAAAGTTCTTCATTACCCAGAACAAAATAACCACTTAGAATAGCAAAACAGATTAGATTTGTCGAGAAATCCAAGATAATATGAAAATTAGATTCATTGTGTCTTTTAACCAATTGTATCGTTTCCTTGTGCATTCCTATACCAAGCCTTTGCATATGTGTTTCCGAGTATTCCTTTATCATATCGTCCAACAGGAAAAGTTCTTCTAATTCCATAAATTCTTCTAGAACATTTTTCTCTTGAATATTATTCAAAAGAATTTCGGATTGCCCGGTATTCCACCAATTAAGAACCCAAGTTTCTAGACATTTATTAAATGAGAGAGAAACCCACCAGGGCAAAAAGAATATAGACACAAGATAAGGGAGGGAAGCCAATGCTTTCTTTTTTTTCATTCTGTATCTGTGATGTGAATTGTTAATGAACCTGTTTCATTCGTCGATTCTATTTCTATTTTTATTTTTGTATAAGAATTGAGTCTTTGGATATAGAATAGAACATAAAAGAAGGGACCTTTCGAAGAAAAAAAGAAGTAAAAATTTTTTACAGATTCCAGAGATCTCTATTAGACAAATTGGAACCAACCAATTTCATTTTCATTTCGATGAAGGCTCGAAAAACCCATTTCTTTTTTGAATTTCAAGACGAATCCTGCCGGATCCTTTAATTCTTTTATTTTGAATTTTAAAGATTTCACTGGCTAATCGTAGCGGGGGGGATAGGGTATCAATTCAAAATATGGGTCCTAAAAAGTGTAATTATGTGTTACGAAAAAAAAAGAAATGTTAGGATATTTCATGAATCTATACTTCTTAGACCTTTTACTAGTATAAAAGAGTGAAGCTGAACGCCATGCGTATGCGTATACAAAAGAGTTTTTGTGTACAAAGAGTTTAGATGCTTCTTAAGATATTTTATTAGTTCTATTCTATTTTATTAGAATTGTTCCATTTACGTTCTCCTGCTTTGAGATGTATAATGTATATGGATTGCTGCCTCAACGGAACGGGGAAATAGAATAGAGCATATTTTTATCTTTTTCTGGAATGAACATTTTTAATAAACTTAAGTTGTCTTAAAAATATAATTAGTAAGTTCTTTCTCTCATGCTGAGATTTCTTCTCATCTCAGTTCATTTCAAAATACTTCAATTGGTATGTGCAAGAAATAGGCCAATTCAGCAGCTTTTTGTTCAATTTCTCGTGGAGTCAAATTCTCATCAGTATGAGTCAAGGGAAAGGCTCCCTGGCCCCTTATTTCCATATAAAGGACACGACGAGGAAAAAGACCCTCTCTCGCCTCCATTCTGATTGATTGGATATCTTTCAGAAAGAAACGAAGAAAGATGCGACGATTTATTCCAGGAAATCCCCAACGAAAAAGGCACATTATCCCTTTTTTTCTATCGAATCGGTCATAACCACTGCCTACATTCCATGAAATTGTGCACCACAAATAAGAACTAATGAATAGACCCGCGATCCCATAGAAAGACATCACGATCCCTTGTGGGAAAAAAAGAATTTGCTGAGACGGAAATACAGATATCAGATTTTTACCAAGATAACTGGAAGTTCCAACCACAAAGAATCCTAGTGAACCTAAAAAAAGGATAAAGGCCCAGCAAAAATTACTTGTTTTTTGAGACCCCGGTATAAGTTCTATCCATATATGTTCTGATCGCCAGTTCATACTATACTAGATCCAGTTGCATTTGATTGGAATTGAGAGAATAACCCAAATGGTTTTGACTTAACTTTTATTACTTGATCCCGAAGTAACTTTCATCAACTAGCAGTATTCTGACGTGAACCATTAGGAAGAATTTATTAGATACATTGAGTTTCTATTGAAAAGGTTTTCAAAAAGATTTGCTCATCATTTTGAATTGAATTATTTAATTGATTAAGTTATAACCGCGTATATTATGCATCGGCATACATAACAACTCTTCCATTTGTTTTCGAAAAGGCCACATATTGTATATTCTGCCATATTAGATTAAAAAGTATCTGTATGATGATCCAGTGTTGTGACGAGATTTAGTCTTATCATATTTAGACAATCTTATTTCTTTGGACATAAAGAGATAAAGAAGCCATTGCAATTGCCGGAAAGACTAGGCCCACTAAAGGAACAAAAATAGAAGGAAAGTTCAAATTGATCATAGAATGGGTACCTTGATTTCATATTTGTACCTATTCTAATTATAAATAGATCTTATGATAAGTCTATCTATTAGATAAAATATGAAGTATTTAATAATCAAAAAGTGCAAAGAATTGAGAATGTACCTATTCCTCTTTATACACGAATATGTAGGAGAATCCGCTTTAAGATATTGTATTCTTCTTTTCCCATCCTTATCTTCTTTCTATCCCTTCTTTCAAAAAAAAAGATGTTTTGAAAGAAAGGATAGAAAAGATTTTTTTTATGAGTTCGCTACTTTAACCAATATTATCCAACAAAAAGGTATTCCTAGTGAAAAAAGGGGTTCTCGGTAAATAGAAAGAACTTCTACATTCTTATATTCTTCTCTTCTTATTTATTATTTGATTTGATATTTTTTCTTTCTTTTTCTTTCATATCTTTTTCGATATTTTTATCTCTTTTTCATTGTTCTTGTTCTATATATGAATATAGAAAAAGGACGGAGAAAATTCTTTTTATTTACCAGATTTTTCGGAAGGAGAAATAAACTCTTTTTTTTCTTGTCAATAGAAGGATGCTTATTCCTAATCAGTAAGAGAGGTAGAATAAAAAAGAGATCCGGGGCAAAAAGTAATTATCCAAAACTTCTGACTCTTACTACACTTATAATTGATGTTCCCAAAGAAAACATCATCTTCTTAGTTTTGTTTTTTTGATTACAATGAACTAAATGCTTATTTGATATAATTGATAAAAAAAAATAACTGAACCTAGTGCTATACTTCCTTTTTAAAATATTTTTTTTTAATCTTGATTCAAGGGAAGGAAACCATGTAGCTGAAATAACTCATTCAGAACGCCTTTTAAAGGATTACGTGGTACGATTGGGTCGAATAAGCCCTTATCGAATGAATACTCAGCCACTTGTAAACCGTCGGGTACTGTCGTTTTCAATGTTTCTTCAATT